TCTCTTTACAATACTTAAAAAATAAATAATAGAAATATATAAGTAATTTAAAATTATCATTAATATTCAATATTTCGAATCAAAATTTATTAATATAATATTTAATTTATTATTAATAATCCTAATCAAATAATAATAGATTATTATGTAAGTTATTTATTATTAATAATCCTAATCAAATAATAATAGATTATTATGTAAGAGAATATAGGCAAATGGAAATCAATTGCGTCCAATAGGATTTGAACCTATACCAAAGGTTTAGAAGACCCATGTCCTATCCATTAGACAATGGACGCCTTGCAGTCCCATTCCGAAATTTTTGGCGCACTTTTATTTTGATCTCTTCTTCGGAAAGCATAAAGAATATCTGATATAACTTCAGGACTTTAATATTCAATTTGGCGATGCATTAATTAAAGTTTCCTTACTTATACTTAATGCATCGACGAGTTGATATTCTCATTGATAGAATTAGAATATGGAGCGGGTAGCGGGAATCGAACCCGCATCGTTAGCTTGGAAGGCTAGGGGTTATAGTCGACGTCGATTCCTACTTTTTAACGCCGCTAATTCAAAACCGAACATGAAACTTTGGGGTCATTCGGCTCCTTTATGGATGATGGATAGATTCCCAGATAGAAACCGCAAGCGAAATAAAAAAATTCGACCCATAACATCTATGTCAGCTTTTTTTGTCTGAATGAATTCAAAACAATTCGCTTTCTAGATGATCCCTCTAAAAGAGGGGGATTCTAACAATCCCCATTTTTCTAGTTACTTCGTTCTCTATTTCTATTTGAGAGAATCCGTAGGAAAAGTTTTTTGTTTCCCCCGAGCTAAAATAAAAAAAAATCGAATATAAATATGTTGATGTCTTTAGTAAACTAAAGTTATCATTTACTAGCTATTTTGCTTCAATCGAACCTATAAAAAACCTAATTTGAAGATTTAGTTACGATTCCAACTAAACTTTTCTATCTTTATCCATGGATCCTTTACTTAGACTTAAAAAATTGGAAGTATGCATCCAATTCAAAAACAAAATTATGTTTCGCAATTTAATAATCCAAAATTTCAATTTCGAATTGACCCTTGGATACAAATCGCGAAAACGGCTATTTTTCCCCGAATCTTTTTTTTTTATTTTAGAGTGAAAGGATTCAATTTTAATCCTTTTAAGAAATAAAGTTTTTGATTGGAATATCAATGAAAATAAGGGACCCCTTAACTATTAAGGGGATTACTTGAACGAATCACACTTTTACCACTAAACTATACCCGCTACAATGGGATTATTGTATAAAAAGGTCTTTTTGTCGAACAAGAGAATCAGATGGAATCAAGATAGAACAGAAATTCAAAATAATCATGAAATGAAAATTCGAAATTGGAACGTTGACGTCTTTATCAGGAGTCCTAGTGCAATTAGGAAAGGGGGAGTTATTTCGGTTAAATAACTAAATTGAAAAATTCATAAAAAAAAATCTTTTTAAGAAATGACACTTTGATTCTAATTCTCTGTCATCATAGGAATGGAAATAGTACGGAATGGAAATAGTACTTCTTTTTCTTGTTCTTTGAATCCAATAAAAAGTATTTCATTTTTGTGTTTTCAGATCAAATCCAAATCAAAAATTTTTGTTTATGTTATGGTTCGCATTTTTTCTATGGTTGGCGGTATGTTCCATTAGAACAAAAAAAGTGCCTGGCTGGATACTGACCAGGCCAGGCCTTCGAAGTGGAAATAAAAAGGGTCTCGTTGAACGAAATTAAAGAGATATTCTTTTCTTGAGGTTTTTCTATTTTATCTCTTTCGAATGCTCTCTGTCTTTGAATTTTGTAGAAATGAGAGAAATTGAATTGCTGATACAGTGCGATCTATTTATATAATAGAATACACAAGACAATAAAAAAAATATTCTACAAGCTATATTTTCTATGAGCTATATAATCAAATTACTTTCTATATTCTCGATATTCTAGAGAATATAGAAAGTAAAGATATAAAATAAAGTAAAGGCAGCTTTTTTCAAGCATTATTTTTTATTTTTTGTGTAATGGAACATAGTAATTATTATTATTATTTTTTTTTTCAGTTAGGAGAGATGGCTGAGTGGATTAAAGCGTCGGATTGCTAATCCGGTGTACGAGTTATTCGTACCGAGGGTTCGAATCCCTCTCTTTCCGTTTCGGGCGATCGCTTCGTATCTTTTTTAGTGAACACTTTTCCTTAACAGATAGTAACAGATGCGGAATTGGGAAAACCCTAAGAACATTTATACGACTAAAGCAAGCAACCCCTTCTTTTTTTTTTTATTCTTCGCGTCCGGGATTACGCCCTGGATCATTAGACAGGAATCCGAAGATGAAGAGAGAAACAAAGAATATCACTACGGTGTAAACAAAGAGTTTGAGAGTAAGCATTATACAATCTCCAAATAATTTTTTGGGGTAAAAGGAAAAAAAAAATAGATTCTATATTTTTATACGACATATCTGATTTTGACATCAAGAAATGAAGTTTTTTTTTTAGAATTTCGATTCTATAAATAGAAAAGAGTTTTCAGAAATTAACATAATTCGAATTCAACATTGTGGTCGGCTCTAATATGGTTTAAGTGAAAAAGGGTTATAATCAACAAATAACAAAAAGAGGGATCAAAATAGATCGTGGCTCCCCCAAGAATTTCACTGTTTAAATTGAGGTGATGGTTCGTTGATATTGTAAGACTCATCTGATCTTGTCAATTGTTATAATTTTTTCTCTAACTCGGATAAATCATGAAATTTTCTAGCCCAATATTAAAGGTTTCATCGAAAACTTACAGCAGCTTGCCAAACAAAGGCTAAGAGAAAAAATAGAACAGGTATTACTGGCATAACATCTACAATTGGATTCAAAAAAGCGTAGGCCTCGGGCAATTTGGCGAATAAAAAACTACTCGAATAAAGGGCAGAATTAAGACAGATATACATTAAACGAAAGATATTAAACATAACAAACCTTTTTTTTGGAGAGAATTGGATTTTGATTGAGTTATTAATATCTTATTGATATAAGATAAAAAGTAAGAAAAGAAAGTAAGGTAGACAATAAAAATACTTCTTGGAACCGAACCAATCAAAACCAAAATCCTTCTATTCTCGTGTCAGAATTGAAGAAATCATACTTTCATACAATATCTTAATTGAATTCTATGTAATGATCAATAAATTAAAAGTTTTATTTTACACTTACATGTATCACATTCCTAAACTAAAACAATAATCGAATTTTAAGGCTTGGCCTGGAATTGACAAATAACCAATACCAATAATACTGTTTATTAAGTACCAATAGAAATTGAAATTGGGGCGTCGCCAAGTGGTAAGGCAACGGGTTTTGGTCCTGGTATTCGGAGGTTCGAATCCTTCCGTCCCAGGCCGGACCGAATCTAAAAATTTAGAAGGAAACAATGACTTAATCTGGGCCTTTTTGTCTTTATATCTATAAAAAATAGTCTAGCATCCCGTAAAATAAGATCTTTTTTTTTTAGGATTCAGCATCCCCCCGAAAGAATTCGGGGTGGGGGTAGATAAGAGTTAGGGAGCACTGAAAGCTACCGATTGGAATATCGGTGTCGGTCCAAATCTCAGTAACCAATAATCCTGTTCCACATGGAATGGATTTTCTTTGACCTTAATCTTTAAAATTAAGGTATTTTGTCTTGGGCTTTATTTAATGACTAAATGAATAATTGTAAATCTCGGGAATAACAATTGAGACGGGGGTGGTCCATATAGTCTATTTACATTTTACATTATTTTCAATTTGGAGAATTATTATTGAATCGGAAGCCCAGACAAAAACGACTCAAAATTTTAGGAAAGGCTTATATGCATGGATTGCTATCCTTCGATTTCAGAGATAATGATAATTTTCTTTCGCTTTTTTTAAGATTTATGAGCCCTTACCTTACTATTCAATAATTAACATACAATATACATAATTACTTCCAACAAAATTTGTTCAGTCTAATTGGATAGATACGGAAATCGCCCCTTTTTTTTTTCTGATTTGATCTTTCATTTCGGGATTCCGGATGAAAGACTAACAACCTAAATATTCCCTCCATCTACAAGGAAAAAGACTGTGTATAGACTTAAGCAATGACTATTCATGATTCCATAATGGAATCAATTACATACCAGTTCCAAACTAGAGAAATGTTATGGTAAAACTTCGTTTGAAACGATGTGGTAGAAAGCAACGTGCGACTTGAAGGACATGATCCGCTGTGGATTTGCATCCACCATTTTGCTTTTCTATGAATGGGCTCTTGGCTCGACATTCTTTCTTCTGTTCTATTAGAATCCTCACCCTTTGGTGGGTGGTAATGTAACTAGGACAGGATGGAGCTCGAGTAAAAGGATTTCTTCATTTCTCAGGGGCAAGGATCTAGGGTTAATACCAATCAATAAGTTGGAAAAAACTTCGTAAGTAAATTTTGATATAGAAATCAAAAGGATCTGATTCGAGCAATTAAAAAATCCAAAACAAAAGCAAGGGGAAATTTTGTTGGAATTGGGAAAACTCTGTCCATCAAAAGTGTATCCCGTAGGAATCAATTGTTCGTATGATTCTTTGATAGAAAGAAATAAAAAGGGGTGTGTTGCTGTCTTTTTTTTTTCAAAATTGAAAACTAAAAAAAACTTTAAAGATCACCGAAGTAATGTCTAAACCCAATGATTTAAAGAAAAGATAAAGGATCCTGGAACAAGGAAATACCATTTTCAATTGTCTCAACAATTCGATCAGAATGAAAAATAAAAAAAATCGATTCGATTCGAAACGAGACAAAAAAAAAGGAAAGTGGCTTGAGACCGCTCAAAAAAGGAAATGAAATGCCTAAGGATTTTCATTTTGGCTTTGAAACTTATCCAACTTGAGTTATGAGAGTACGGATGCTTTTTTTTTTCTTTTTTAGAAAAGAAAAAAAAAAAAGGACTTTAATCTCTAATTGATTTGCTTATTTTATAGATGTATTTTCAATTCTAATCTTATACATAGACATAACTATCACTTATAACCATTTTTTTTTCTCGAGCCGTACGAGGAGAAAACTTCTTATACGTTTCTAGGGGGGATATTCTTCATCTATATCTATCCCAATGAGCCGTTTATCGAATCGTTGCAATTGATGGGCGATCCCGAAGAGAAGGAAGAGATCTTCGGAAAGTGGGTTTTTATGATCCGATAAATAATCAAACCCATTTAAATGTTCCTGCTATTCTATATTTCCTTGACAAGGGCGCCCAACCCACAGGAACCATTCATGATATTTCAAAGAAAGCGGGGGTTTTTACAGAACTTAGTCTTAATAAAACGAAATTCTATTAAGGAATAGAACAAAAAAGAGGGTGTGGAGGAGTCTTATCTAGTTTTGTAGAATTTTTTCTTTACTATTTTACTATCCCCCCTTTTGTTCTATTCATACCTCTTTCTTTTCGGTTTTTTCAAGTATTTATCGAAAAAGGTATTTCTAAAGTTTTTTATTTATCTAAAGAATTAGATATTCTTTATTAATTTCGATATTTATTATACCTATTTATTACTATATAAAATTATATTTGTTATTTTTATTTTAGTTTAATTTTTAATTTAATATTTAATAAATAAACAATTCACTCTTTTTGTTTTCGTCATTTTTTTTTTTAGTATTTTCGCAATCTTGATATTCAATGTCATGTTGACAATAGTGTATTGAACAAATATAATTTGATCGTGGAGAAACAGACTCATTTATCTCCGTCCTATAGGTTTTTTTCTTTTTATGTTCAGAATCAATTCGAAAATTTTTTTTTTCGAGTTCTTGCTAGTTTAATATTGTGATTCCGTTGTGAAATTAAATTTCGTTTATTTCTTTTTATTCCGATTCGATCTACCCATTCGAATTCTTTGGGTTGCTAACTCAATGGTAGAGTACTCGGCTTTTAAGTACGGCTAGCATCTTTTACACATTTCTATGAAGCAAAGATTCGTCCAAATCTTCGGGAGAGTTTGTAAGACTACGACTGATCCTGAAAGGAATGAATGGAAAAAACAGCATGTCGTATCAATGGATAATTATGAGAATCTTTTATTCTTTTTCAATCGATACAAAACCAAGTTTGAATTCTTGGCGCGGAACAAAAGAAATTGAATTCAAAGTTGGGTTGAGTGAATAAATGGATAGAGCCCTAGGGTTCCAATTAGAGGGAAACAAAAAGTAACGAGCTTCGTTTCTTAATTTGAATGATTATCCGACCTAATTAAACGTTAAAAAGATATTAGTTCCTAACGCGGGGAAAGGGTTTCCCATGAGTGAATTATCGATTTATTAATGAGTCCTAAGTATTCGTGAATCCCTATTATGGGTTGTAGATGAATGTGTAGAAGAAGCAGTATATTGATAAAGAAAGATAGTTGTTTTTTTTTTTCAAAATCAAAAGAGCGATTGGAGTGAAAAAATAAAGGGTTTCTAACCACTTTGTTAGAGTATAACAAATATAAACCAATTAAATTAACTGCAAATGAGAGGATAGAGAATCCGTTGATGAGTTGACCCGTTTTCAAGGTATTTACTTTATTTTACTACAATACTTTGTTTTCACGGTATCGCACTATGTATCGTTTGATCGCCCACTAACTTACTTACCTTTGTTCCTTTGTTTTTAATCGAATTTCAAATGAAGGAATTTCAAGTCTGTTTCGAACTAGATAGATCTCAACAACACGACTTGCTATACCCGCTTCTTTTTCGGGAGTATATTTATGCACTTGCTCATGATCATGGTTTAAATAGCTCGACGATTTCATTGGAAAGTGGGGGTTATGACAATAAATCTAGTTCACTGAGTGTGAAACAGTTAATTACGCGAATGTATCAACCGATTAATTTGAGTATTGCTACTACTGAGTCTAACCAAAATCCAATTTTTTGGCACAACAATAAGTTGGATTCTCAAATTATATCAGAGGGATTTGCTGTTGTGGCGGAAATTCCATTTTCCCTACGGTTGGTAGCTTTTTTAGAAGGGAAAGAAATTGAAAAATCTCATAATTTGCAATCAATTCATTCAATATTTCCCTTTTTCGAGGACAAATTGTTACATTTAAATTATGTGTTAGATGTACTACTACCCCACCCCATTTGTCCCGAAATCTTGGTTCAATTCCTTCGATACTGGGTAAAGGATGCCTCCTCGTTATATTTATTACGGTTCTTTCTCCACGAGTATTTTAATGCGAATAGTCTTATTACTCCAAAGAACTCTATTGCTGTTTTTTTAAAAAGTAATCCAAGATTTTTATTGTTTCTATATAATTCTCATGTATATGAATATGAATCCACCGTCTTTTTTCTATGTAACCAATCCTCTCATTTACGATCAACATCCTCTCGAGTCCTCGTTGAGCGAATCCATTTCTATGGAAAAGTAGAACATCTTGTTGAAGTCTTTGCTAAAGATTTTCAG